CAGAAGGAAGAGATATAATGAAATTCTTGATTAGATCTTCTCATAGGAACGATCTATTTTATTTGATTGATGGATCCAACAACCAAACCTATTTTTAAAAAATTCATTAAAAAAGAGAGTGGTTTTATTCGAAGCGCTTCGTGATTTTCAACCAATTATGTGCTTCAATATAATTACCTGGAGTAAGCGCTATAGCTTGTTTCCAATACTCAGCAGCTTGATCGGACCAAGCTTCCGCAATTTCAGAATCACCCTGTAGAATGGCCTGCTCTCCCCGGTCGGAATAGGTGGTTCCTTCCCTTAGAACCGTACTTGAGAGTTTCCTATCTCATACGGCTCAAAAATCGATTCTTTTTGTGTCCTATCTTAATCTACCCTATGCTAACTGAATTAGATTTCTCATAAACCTATCCCATTTTTTCTTGGGTTAACCAGAAGAAGTTAATTACATAAGTTTCAAACCCTAATTTTGATCAATAATCAGAATCAGTTTGATCTTTTCTCCCACCTTCAGAAGAATGAAGCATAGGTATCCCCACAATATCGTTAGAATTTTCTGAAAGGTAACTATCTCGGTTTCATATATGGAATTCATATAGAATCTTTGAAAAAGACTTTTTTCCATAAGAAAAAAGAACTTACTATCTTTGGGATCTGATGCTACACCGCTGCTCAATACCTTAGTGGATCGACTCTATTACATAAGTTGATTCCTAACTTTTGTCCCATATCATGACATAAGTAAGCAGTTCTTAACTGTATCGACTCAATAGCTCGCTAATTGATCTTTACGGTGCTTTCTCTATCAATTTGATCCTTTATCCATAGAATATAGTATATAGGCTGCACTCATTTTTTTTTTTTCTTCCTATTTTGGTTCTCGTGAAGTCTCTTTCCTTGCTACAGCTGATAAAAATCGTTGCTTTGGACGATGCATTATGTAGAAAGCCTATTTTTTCTAGTATTTACTAGCCAATTTGATCTTTGCTTTTTTTCCTTATTTCTATAGTGGAGATAGTCGCACGTAATGACAGATCACGGCCATATTATTAAAAGCTTGTGGTAAGAATGGGTTTCGTTCTAGTGCCCGGAAATAATATTCCAAAGCCTTTGTATGCTCTCCATTGCTTGTGTGTATAAGGCCTATGTTATAGAGTATATAACTTCGATCATAGGGATCAATTTCTGGTCGCGTAGCTTCATAATAATTCTGTAAAGCTTCCGCATAATTTCCTTCGGATTGAGCCAACATCCGTTACGGTCGTTCATTCTATTCAAAAAATCTCCGTTCCAGAACCGTACATGAGATTTTCATCTCATACGGCTCCTCCCTTCTGCGCATAGTACTAAGGGGAATAATCCATAGAATAAAAATTGAACTATTCTCATCTCATTATGAACTGAAAGGAACTAGTATTTTTACAAGAAATCTCTAGCCAGCCTTCCCGCAAGAGGTTTTTTCTTAACACCAATCATATTAGTGTTAGATATAAATGGTAACTCCAACAATTTCTTTGTTCTCAACGCCTTCTATTTCCAGGAATTAGTCACTTCAACGATCTTTGATGGTTATACGGGTATCCAAAGTACAAACGAGATGGATGTTTGTTGTCCCAACCATTCTTGTTAGTCCCGATACCGATAAGGAAAGGGGGAATTTATAACAAAGTTTTTGTGTTGTTGATTCCTAGGTGTAGTGCTTTTTCCCTTATGCCGTCTATTGGTACTAATGTAGTGTAGGATTGACCCGCAATACAGAACCCATAGATGTAACCTTTCGCTCAATACTCAAATCAACAATTGAAACATCTGAGGCTGCATCAATCGAGGATACACGATAGAAGGAATTGTTCTATCTCCAAACTTCACCTTCACCGAGCGTAGGTTTATTTCAAGAATTTCGTTCTTTCTATACCGAACCGCGTCTCTTTCTCGTAAGACTGAGGTGAGGGCTAAAAAAAACAAGAAAAAAGAATCAAATCGCACCATCTCTGTAATAGGTAAATGCCTTTTTTTCTCCTGAAGTTGTCGGAATTATTCGTAATAAGATATTGGCTACAATTGAAGAGGTCTTATCAATAAAATTTCCATTTATATGAGATCTAGGCATAATTAGCAATCCATTCTAGAATTCTTTTCATTACCCCTCGGGGAAAATGATCCCACAAACAAAGCAAAGGAATTATACAGTACGAAATAACATAAAAACAGACTAATTTTATTCTAATAAATAGATATTAAATAGATATGGGCTTTCCACTTAAATTGTCCCCTTTTGTTTGGGAAAGATATGAGATATTGGAATCAGATTGATTTCATTCCCATTTTTGTAGTATACCAATGAGCGGAACTATTACTATTTCATCTAAGTTAAATAACCAAGGACTTTTTTTACTACAGATTCTAATAACTCGAGAAGTTTTGATTTGGTTATGATCCAAAGAGAAAAAAGAATGGAATAATCATTCCATGAAAAAATAGAGTAGAGTAACCATACCTT